CAAAGTTTTCGTGTTGTTGATTCCTAGGTGTAGTGTTTCTTCCCCTATGCGGCCTATTGGTACTGGTGGAGTAGTATTGACCTGCAATACAGAGAACCTATAGGCGTAACCTTTCGCTCAATACTAGAATCAACAATTGAAGCATCTGAGGCTGCATCAATCGGGGATACACGACAGAAGGAGTTGTTCTATCTCCAAACTAACTTCACCTTCATCAAGCGTAGGTTTTTTCAAGAATCTTCTTTTGTATCCCGAATCATATCTCTTTCTCATAAGACTGAGATCGGTAAATAAAGAAAAAAATCAAATCGCACCATCTCTGTAATAGGTAAATGCCTCCCTTTCTCCTGAAGTTGTCGGAATTATTCGTAATAAGACATTGGCTATAATTGAAGAGGTTTTATCAATAAAATTTCCATTTATCCGAGATCTAGGCATAGTTAACAATCCATTCGAGAATTCTTCTCATTACCCTTCGAGGGAAAACGATCCCACAAACAAAGGAGTTGTACAGTACGAAATCACATAAAAACAGACTCATTCAAAAAAAATGTGGACCTTCCCCCCAAATTGTCCCTTTTGGACAGGGATAGATGGGAAATATTTGAATCCTATTGGATTTCATTCCAATGGAATTGTATACCCCTTAATTACTACTATAATTACTACTATAATCTTAATTACTGCTATATTTATTTACTACACTATATTTATTATATTTATTTACTTATATTTATTTTATTTATCGAAGTTGAGGAATAAAGGAATTTTTCCTACAGATTCTGAGAACTCAAGAAGTTTTTTTATCCCTCGAGTCTTCAAGCGAAGGAAGACCTTTCTTTGCTTTGAAGAAAAGTTTTCTATTGAGAATTTCATTGATTGGTCGTACCTGTATTGGAGTAATATGAATGATTCGATATTCACCCGGTTTCTGGGCAAGAATCCTAAGATTCTGTAGGAGAGATGGCCGAGTGGTTCAAGGCGTAGCATTGGAACTGCTATGTGGACTTTTGTTTACCGAGGGTTCGAATCCCTCTCTTTCCGTACCTTCACCTAATTCACCAGGGTTACCAACCGCAATGTATTAAATCAAATAACAATTATTGATACCATCATTCCGAGAGTAAGACCTTTATTTGATAGATATTTTTCCTAATTACTGGGGTACGGAAATACCAATACCGGAAAGAATAGAAAGGGATGAAAATCTCACCGCTGACCCGTTTGTGATACGTGAATGGGAGAAAAATCCGGATCAAACCCCTTCCTTATTTACTTTACTTTGGCGAAAAAAGGTCGGACAAAATTGTCCGAAGCTTTGTAATTTTAGTTAGGTTTAGGTCTGACGGGAATAATATTCTACGACTAGTAACTCTTTGATTTTCAAACCGACCCATTTCCTATCTATTATTCGTTTTACTAATCCTTTGTATTGGGATGAGTGAAAGGTCAAATGGTTTGCCCATTTCTTGTTCTTGCGGGGGGATGAATCAATATGATTTTGAATCAGAGCTCGGGATCTTTGTTTATCCCTCGTAGTAATAATATCTCGGGGTTTGCAGCGATAACTCGGGATATCTACTATACGATCATTAACTAAAATATGTCTATGGTTAACTAATTGCCTGGCCCCAGGAATGGTCGAAGCCATACCCAATCGAAAAAGGATGTTATCCAAACGCATCTCAAGTAGTTGTAGTAAAACCTGACCCGTTGACCCTTTAGTTTTTCCAGCGATATGAACATATCTAAGCAATTGTCGCTCTGTCAGACCATAATGAAAACGCAATTTTTGTTTTTCTTCTAGACGAATACGATATTGAGATTTTTTCCTGAAACGCGATTTTTTTCTTCTAAGATAACTTCCGGGTCTAGGCCTTTTACTAGTTAGTCCCGGTAAAGCCCCCAGACGGCGTATTTTTTTGAAACGAGGTCCTCGGTAACGAGACATAAAGACTCCTTTTTTCTTTTTTTTTTGAAATTTGATTTCATAGAATAACCTAGATTCAGGCTGAACTAAACGATAAACGAAGATAAATCTACTGAAGTGAAGTACTGCAAAGAAGAATGAGATGGGTTGGATCAATATCTGGATTGCTTTGTATATACTTTTACTTTGTATATATTTGTATATATATGTATATACATGCATATATGTAATAGTAATATTAGGCATTAGGAAGTTAGATATCCTTTTCCCGATTTGTTCTGTAGAGATTTAACTTCCCCAATCCCTTTTTTATTCATAGTTGGAAGTTCCCGCGGCATAATAGATCGGTGATCTTGTAAAAGAAAAAAGGTAGGAGTCTTTTCAATATTCCTTGATCTCAAGGAAACACTTTCAATCATGGAAAAAATCGGACAAATAGAGAAAAGCCGGCTATCGGAGTCGAACCGATGACCATCGCATTACAAATGCGATGCTCTAACCTCTGAGCTAAGCGGGCTCACATAGCAGAAACGGTGCATAGGGCATAGAATTCGGTAAACTACCGGGACCCTTTTACTAGAATTAATGATTCTATCATTAATTCTTAATATTAATTCTTAATAATATAATCATCATTAACTATTAACTAAACTACTAGTAGCTTAACTACTTAACTTAACTACTATAAAACTTGAAATATGAAATTCAATATTCACTTTAAATAACTACAAATACAAATAACTACTATAAATAGCTATTAATAGAAATTATTAATAGTCAATTCATATGAATTTCATAGAATTCTATGAAATTCAATATGGCTAATGAAAATGAATACCACAAGAAGCTTCTTCTTCTATATATCTAGTGTATATCTTAATACAGTTATCTTATGTAGATCTACAATATCTATTTAAGGGCGGATGAAAGATAATATCTATATATGGGATACCTATCTCTATCTATATGGATCTATATAGATAGAGAATCTATAGATCTATAGATAAAGAATTTGGCTTCTATTATATTTAGATTGCTATTCTAAACTAAGATATTGAAAATTCTTAATGGAATAGTTACTTATTATTATCGGTCTATGAATTCTCATTATTATAGGTGAATTTAGAATTTATAGAATATACTTCTTATTCTACTATTAGAATACACTCTAGAATATAGTAAGTAGTATTAGAAATTTCTATTTCTTTTCTTTGATTTCATTTCTAATTTCTTTCCTTTGGAATTGAATTCAAAACGCAAAAGAAAATATTAGATTCTAACTCTATTAGTTAGAATTAGTTATAGCAGATTCTATTCGAATTCTAGTGGATCGGTCCTAGGGAAAGGATAAGATGCCACCCAGAGCATAATGAGATCTTCCCACAAATTCATTCGGAAAGAGGGGAGATAGAACGAAAAAAAGAAGAATGAATATTGACCGTTCCAGTATTCCAAATCGAGCAGGAAAAATGAGAGGGGGAGAGACTTGTATATGTGGTATATTTCCATCCATATTGAATTGCGGATACATCAACGATAGAATCATTTCTGATTGGACCGGGTTCCCCGACAGAGATGAAAGAAAATGGGTAAGAAATAGAAGCAGACACTGCTTTGCTATAGAAATCAGTATCTAATGAATTCAATGGTTCCAACATAAATGAAAGAGAAAGAGGGGGAGACCACAATGAGATCTCGGCGGGGATATGGCGGAATTGGTAGACGCTACGGACTTGATTGGATTGAGCCTTGGTATGGAAACCTACTAAGTGAGAACTTCCAAATTCAGAGAAACCCTGGAATTAAAGATGGGCAATCCTGAGCCAAATCCTGTGTTCAGAAAACAAGGTTCAGAAAGCGAGAATCAAAAAAGGATAGGTGCAGAGACTCAATGGAAGCTGTTCTAACAAATAGAGTTGACTGCATTGGTAAGGGAATTCTTTCCTTCTATCCAAACGACAGAAAGGATGATCTTGTATACGTACGTATACATACTGAAACATCAAACGATTAATCACGACTTGAATCAGTATTTTATTCTGAAAAATTTCAGAATAGAGTGAATTGATTCCAAGTTGAAGGAAGAATCGAATATTCAGAGATCAAATCATTCATTCCCGAGTCTAATAGATCTTTTGAAGAACCGATTAATCGGACGAGAATAAAGATAGAGTCCCGTTCTACATGTCAATACAGACAACAATGAAATTGATAGTAAGAGGAAAATCCGTCGACTTTATAAATCGTGAGGGTTCAAGTCCCTCTATCCCCAATAAAAAAGGCCCATTTCCCCCCTAATCATTTATCCTCTTTTTTGTCAGTTCTTCCAAATTCGTTATGTTTCTCATTCACTCTACTCTTTCACAAATGGATCCGACCAGAAATGTTTCTATCTTATCACAAGTTTTGTGATAGATATGATTTACGTACATGCGTACAAATGAACAGATAATGAATGGGCAAGGAATCTCTACTATTGAATAATTCACAGTGATATCATAACTCCTATACAAAGTTTTCTTTTTTAAGGGCCAAGAAATTCCAGGGCCTGGGTGAGCTTTTGTAATGTTTTTGGAGTCTCTTTAATTTACTTAACATAGACCCAAGTCCTCTAGCGGGATGATGCATCGAGACTGGTCGGGATAGCTCAGCTGGTAGAGCAGAGGACTGAAAATCCTCGTGTCGCCAGTTCGAATCTGGTTCCTGACACGCGGTTAATGTATCAAAAGGAGATTCATCCAAATGAATCGATATGGGTCCCGATCCAAATTCCTTAATCGTCTAGACCACGATACATACTTATTCCATACTAGATATAGAATAGAGAATTCTATACTAGATATAGAAATGGATATCCTCTTTATTTATTTGAAATGGGTAAGGAATATATGGGTAAGTAAGGTTAAGTAAGGTAAAGAATAGAATGAAATTCTATTACCTCTTCTTTATTTGATTTGTTTGTTTATACTGTACCTCCTTCCACTCAAAAAGAACGTTAATACTTCATACATATCCGAAGTTGGTTGGCTTAGGTTAGAGGAAAAACCCAAAAGTCTAGTCTAGAGGGGAG